ACTTAGAAGGAGAAATGCACTGGAGTACCGATGTGTATCATGCACCGGAATTTACATATGGTAATGTTCATCTCTTACCAAAAGCAAGTCGTTTATGGATATTATCCGGAAGGCCATATAGATCCAGTGTAGTCTCCTTTTCACTCCACAAGGATCAAGATCAAACGAACACGCATTCTTTTTCTTTTGAACAAATAGATATTTCTAACCCCTCAATGACTAATGATCAAGTCAAAAATACATTTTTTGATCCTTCTATTAAAAAATCTAGTAACAAAGAGCATAGGATTCCTAATTATTCAGAACTTAATCGAATAAGTCATTGTAATTACATATATCCTGCAAAAAACGCCAATTTATTGGCAAAGAGGCGAAAAAATAGATTCATCATTCCATTTCAATTTAAATCGAGTCAAGAACGAGAAAAAGAATTAATGTCCCTTTCTGACGGTATCGCGATTGAAATACCTATAAATGGTATTTTCCATAAAAAGAGTATTTTTGCTTATTTCGATGATCCTCGATACCGAACAAAGAGTTCGGGAATTACGAAATATGGGACTATGGAGATGCATTCCATCCTTAAAAAAGAAGACTTGATTGAGTATCGAGGAGTCAAAGAATTTCGACCAAAATACCAAATGAAAGTCGATCGGTTTTTTTTCATTTCCGAGGAAGTACATATCTTACCGGGATCTGCTTCGATAATGGTACGGAACAATAGTATCATTGGAGTAGATACGCAAATTACTTTAAATACAAGAAGCCAAGTAGGGGGGGTGGTTCGGGTGGAGCGAAAAAAAAAAAAGATTGAACTAAAAATTTTTTCTGGAGATATCCATTTTCCTGGGGAGACAGATAAGATATCCCGACATAGTGGCATTTTAATACCACCAGTAAAGACCAATTACAAGGAATCTAAAAATTGGAAAAATGGGCTCTATGTCCAACGGATCACCCCCACTAAGAAAAAGTATTTTGTTTTGGTTCGACCTGTAGTCACATATGAAATAACGGACGGTATCAGTTTAGCAACCCTTTTCCCTCAGGATCTGTTGCAAGAAAGAAATAATGTGCAACTTCGAGTTTTCAATTATATCCTTTATGGAAATGGCAAAGTCACTCGAGGAATTTCTGACACAAGTATTCAATTAGTACGTACTTGTTTAGTATTGAATTGGAACCAAGACAAAAAAAGTTCTTTTCTCGAAGAGGTCCGCGCTTCTTTTGTTGAAATAAGAACAAATGATATGATTCGCTATTTCTTAAAGATATGTTTAGTAAAATCGGCTCTTTTCGGGAAAAGGAATGATCCTCCCCTCTTTTATGCTGATGGGTCAGAGCATACTACTATGAATCCGTTTTTTTCTATTTATTCAAAGACAAGACTTCAACAATCATTTAACCAAAACCAAGGAACTGTTGGTACGTTGTTGGTTAAAAATAAAGAATGTCGGTTTTTTATAATTGTGTCATCATCCAATTGTTTTCGAATGGGTCCATTCCCCCTCAACGGTGTAAAATATCCCAAGGAATTAATTAAAAAAGATCGCCCAATTCCAATTAAGAATTCGTTCGGCCCTTTAGGAACAGTCCTTCAATTTGAAAAAAAAAAAGTATTTTACCATTTAATAACGCATAATCAGATCTTGGTAAATAATTATTTACAACTTGACAGTTTAAAACAAACCTTTCAAGTCCTTAAATGTCAATACTATTTAATAGATGAAAATGAAAGAATTTCTAATCTCGATTTATGTAGTAACATTATTTTGAATCCATTCAATTTGCATTGGTATTTTCTTCATTACAATTTTTGTGACGAGACATCGACAAAAATTCGTCTTGGACAATTTCTTTGCGAAAATGTATGTATAAAAAAAAATGGACTGCACTTAAAATCGGGTCAAGTTCTAATTGTTCAGTTTGATTCTGTAGTAATAAGATCGGCTAAGCCTTGTTTAGCTACCCCAGGAGCAAGAGTTCATGGTCATTATGGGGAAATCATTTATGAAGGGGATACTGTCGTTACATTTATATATGAAAAATCCAGGTCTGGTGATATAACGCAGGGTCTTCCAAAAGTGGAACAAGTCTTAGAAGTTCGTTCGGTTGATTCAATATCAATGAATCTAGAAAAAAGGATTAATAGTTGGAACGAACGTATAAAAAAAATTATTGGAATTCCCTGGGGATTCTTGGTTGGGGCTGAGCTAACTATAGCGCAAAGTCGTATCTCTTTGGTTAATAAGATCCAAAAGGTTTATCGATCCCAGGGAGTGCAGATCCATAATAGACATATAGAAATTATTGTACGGCAAATAACATCCAAAGTCTTGGTTTCAGAGGATGGAATGTCTAATGTTTTTTTGCCGGGAGAACTAATTGGATTGTTTCGAGCAGAACGTACGGGGCGTGCTTTGGACGAAGCGATCTGTTATCGAACTATCTTATTGGGAATAACGAGAGCATCTTTGAATACTCAAAGTTTTATCTCCGAAGCAAGTTTTCAAGAAACTGCTCGAGTTTTAGCAAAAGCTGCCCTCCGAGGCCGTATTGATTGGTTGAAAGGACTAAAAGAAAACGTTGTTCTCGGGAGGATGATACCCGTTGGTACTGGATTCAAGGGATTCGTACACCGTTCAACTCAACATACGAACATTAGCGTTCCCTTAACAATAAAAAACAAGACTATATTCGAGGGAGAAATGAGAGATATTTTGTTTTACCATGGAGAATTCTTGTTTTTCAAAGAATTTAGGTGATAGATCAAAACAACAATAATTGTGGCGATTTAACAAAACGGAGTCATCTTTTATTATAAAATTGTTAGAGTTATTTAATAAATTTAGTAATAAAATAAAGAAAAAAAAAAAAAAAAATAACGAATAGAAAGAAATTAATGGTAATGGTTTGGGTTGTGTATCAATGGACAATCCACATTAGAAAAGAAGGTTCCGTTGGAACAATTTTTTATTTCAGGATACCTCATCTCTTAAAAAAAAAAAAAAAAAAAAAGAGTTAAAGTGTGTGGAGAAATGACAAGAAGATATTGGAACATCAATTTGGAAGAGATGATGGAAGCGGGAGTTCATTTTGGTCACGGTACTAGAAAATGGAATCCTCGAATGTCACCTTATATCTCTGCAAAATGTAAGGGTATTCATATTTTAAATCTTACCAGAACTGCCCGTTTTTTATCAGAGGCGTGTGATTTAGTTTTTGATGCAGCAAGTCGAGGAAAACAATTTTTAATTGTTGGGACAAAAAATAAAGCAGCTGATTCAGTAGCATGGGCTGCAATAAGGGCTCGATGTCATTATGTTAATAAAAAATGGCTTGGGGGTATGTTAACGAATTGGTCCACTACAGAAACACGACTTCAGAAATTCAGGGACTTAAGAATGGAACAAAAGGCGGGGAGGCTCGCTCGTCTCCCGAAGCGAGATGCTGCGGTGTTGAAGAGACAATTATCTCATTTGCAAACATATCTGGGCGGGATTAAATATATGACCGAGTTACCGGATATTGTAATCATCGTTGATCAACAAGAAGAATATACGGCCCTTCGAGAATGTATTACTTTGGGAATTCCCACGATTTGTTTAATCGATACAAACTGTGATCCGGATCTCGCCGATCTTTCGATTCCGTCAAACGATGATGCTATCTCTTCAATCCGATTAATTCTTACCAAGTTAGTATTTGCAATTTGTGAAGGCCGTTCTAGCTATGTAAAAAATCCTTGATTTTATTATGAAATCAACAATTCAAGTCCTCTAATTTATAATTAAGGTTACTATTCCTGAATATAAAAACGATTTAATAAAGGGCTGGGGCTATTATGCGATTAATCGGTATCCTAAATATAAAAGTAAAAAAAGTAGATAAGTCGACAAAGAGATGGTTGAATCAAAATAATTTTTTTTAAGTTATATTTCTGTCAGAGGACAATATGAATATTCTATCATATTCAATCAACACACTAAAGGGGTTATATGATATGTCTGGTGTGGAAGTAGGTCAACATTTTTATTGGCAAATAGCAGGGTTTCAAATCCATGGCCAGGTACTTATAACTTCTTGGGTTGTAATTACTATCTTACTAGGTTCAGCTGCTATAGTTGTTCGGAATCCACAAACCATTCCGACAGGTGGTCAGAATTTCTTTGAATATGTCCTTGAATTCATTCGAGACGTGAGCAAAACTCAAATTGGAGAAGAATATCGCCCTTGGGTTCCTTTTATTGGAACTATGTTTCTCTTTATTTTTGTTTCTAATTGGTCAGGGGCCCTTTTGCCTTGGAAAATCTTACAGTTACCTCACGGGGAGTTAGCCGCACCCACGAATGATATAAATACTACTGTTGCTTTAGCTTTACTCACGTCAGTAGCCTATTTTTATGCGGGTCTTACAAAAAAAGGATTAGGTTATTTTGGTAAATACATACAACCAACTCCAATTCTTTTGCCGATTAACATTTTAGAGGATTTCACAAAACCTCTATCACTTAGTTTTCGACTTTTTGGAAATATATTAGCGGATGAATTAGTAGTTGTTGTTCTTGTTTCTTTAGTACCTTTAGTGGTTCCTATACCTGTCATGTTCCTCGGATTATTTACAAGTGGGATTCAGGCTCTTATTTTTGCAACTTTAGCCGCAGCTTATATAGGCGAATCCATGGAAGGTCATCATTGATTAGTCTTAGTCTTCGGAAGAGTCGATTTTTAAGTTTAGATCCAATCATGTGTGGTTCAATAGAAAAAAGGGTCGAGATGTGTAAAAAAAAGTCGTTGGTTAATAGAGAACGGTTGCGCCAGATATGTGGAATCGTATGATTATAGGTTCATTTTTTGAAGTTCATTTTTTCGATTAGATGTTTCAAAGAATGATTACAAAATCCAAGTGAATTTAAGATACAATAGGCGGTTTACGTTATGTAAGAAACATATGTATATTTGATATTAGATATTGACAAGTTATATATGAACGAATAGTCAATTTGTCTTAGTTGAATTTGTATAGAGATGGCAACGGAAGTCTTTTCGTTTGTTTCGTTTATAACTGTGAATTGAATAAAAAAAATACAGAGATAAAATAAAGAAAAAGATGCAAGAAGGCTTAGAAAAAGGAAATAGAGAAACTCGCGTTGGATTCATCCCGAAAGACTCTACAATTTGTAACTAAAAAAGATGAAGCCTTTGCTAATCATTCAAACAATTTTTATTATTACTATCGATATTAATTCAAATTCGATATTTTTTATTTTTCTACTCGATGGATATTACAATGGAATAATTAAGTCCTAATTCATTGGTTGATTGTATCATTAACCATTTCTTTTTTTGTGTGTGAGGAACTATCTATCATGAATCCACTGATTTCTGCCGCTTCCGTTATTGCTGCTGGATTGGCTGTAGGTCTTGCTTCTATTGGACCTGGAGTTGGTCAAGGTACTGCTGCAGGACAAGCTGTCGAAGGTATTGCGAGACAGCCCGAGGCCGAGGGAAAAATACGAGGTACTTTATTACTTAGTTTAGCTTTTATGGAAGCGTTAACAATTTATGGATTGGTTGTAGCATTAGCTCTTTTATTTGCAAATCCTTTTGTTTAATCTGATAAACGGAAAAGAAATACATCTTTCTTTTATGGTTTGAAACGGGCAGGTTGTTTTTTTACATTTGATTTCAATTTCGCCCCTACACAATTTCCTATACTTATTCATTCAGAAAATAACCCAAGGGAAGGAATGATTTGAAGATGAAGAATTAGTGTTATCCACTCGTTTTCTTCCTTCCTTCCCCTTACTTAAATCAAAAGCAAAGCGGAAGTGCGAGCTATTTCGCAATTCACATGAAAACTAGGACCTAATTCTAACAAATTCGATTTTATTTCAAACCTATTTTTGATTTAGAAATAGTAAATAAGTGAAGCAATACAATGATTTTTTTCGTTTACCTATAAAAGGAGATCGTATGAAAACTGTAACCGATTCTTTCGTTTTCTTGGGTCACTGGCCATCCGCCGAGAGTTTCGGGTTTAATACCGATATTTTAGCAACAAATCTAATAAATCTCAGTGTAGTGATTGGCGTATTGATCTTTTTTGGAAAGGGAGTGTGTGCGGGTTGTTTATTTCAAAAATAGGTTGGATTCCACCAGCTGTACCTTTTTTCTTTATAACTAGGGACGAAAGGTGCATTATTTCGCGAATTACTTCTGAATAAATTAATTTTATGTAAGAACCATAGCATTTCGCAAGTTGTTGGTAAATATACTTTGATTCTCTCTCAACCAATAATGTGGGCCCATTAACATGGTTAAAACTAAACCGTTTGAAGTCCAAGGATAGCGGCGTATTCTTTCTACCACTATGTTAGAGACAGTTAAAAAAAAAAATGATCAATTTATCGATATCGAACACTCATGGCGATAAAATGGTTTAAATACTTATTTTTTTTTTTCGTTTTAAATTCAATTCAATATTAATATATATTAATAAATGCCAATTAAAGGCTGAATCGATGACCTACATATAAAATAATAAAAATTTTTGGATGTGAAAAGAAAAAAAAACAATTTTGCTGACAATTACTTTTTTTGTTTGGTCAGAAGAGTCCTCCGAATAGTCTGGTTTTTTTTTAATGATCTGTTTCCATTTTGTTAATATGAACAGAGAAGAGAGGATAGGTTCATTACATTCAAAAAAGATACGGAAATTAACCCTAAATGATTGAAGTAATTGAGCGTGAGAGCCAAATGAATTGAAAAATTCAAGTTTGGTTCGGGAAGGGATCATGAACATTTTAAAATGAATGGAAAGATAATCTACTTTCATTAAGTGATTTATTAGATAATCGAAAACAGCGGATCTTGAATACTATTAGAAATTCCGAAGAACTACGCGGAAGGGCCATTGAACAATTGGAAAAAGCCCGGGCTCGCTTAAGGAAAATAGAAATAGAAGCAGATCAGTTTCGAGTGAATGGATATTCAGAAATCGAACGAGAAAAAATGAATTTGATTAATTCAACTTATAAAACTTTAGAACAATTAGAAAATTACAAAAATGAAACCATTCGCTTTGAACAACAAAGAGCGATTAATCAAGTCCGACAACGGGTTTTCCAACAAGCTTTACAAGGAGCTTTAGGAACTCTGAATAGTTGTTTGAACAACGAATTACATTCACGTACCATCCATGCTAATATTGGGATGTTTGGGGCCCTGAACGAAATAACTGATTAGTCCTTTTTTTCGACGTGTAGGTATTATTTTTTTGTTTCCACAAAAAATTAAGAAAGACTCATGGTAACCATTCGAGCAGACGAAATTAGCAATATTATCCGTGAACGTATTGAACAATATAATCGAGAAGTAAAAGTAGTAAATACCGGTACCGTACTTCAAGTAGGTGATGGCATTGCTCGTATTCACGGTCTTGATGAAGTCATGGCAGGTGAATTAGTCGAATTTGAAGAGCGGACAATAGGTATTGCT